GTTCCAACTAACAAGAATCCTAATGAACCTAAAAAAAGGATAACAGCCCAGCAGAAATTACTTGTTTTTCGAGCCCCCGTTATAGGTTCTATCCATATATGTTCTGATCGACAACTCATACTTGATCCAGTTGATTTTTTTGGAATTGAGAGAATACCCCAAATGAATTTGACTTTAGTCCTTTTGTTTCCGAAGTAACTCGCATCAACTAGCACTAGTTTGATGTGACCCTTTAGGAGTAATTCATTAAATTCGTTAGATCTAAACTAATAACATACCCTTCGTATGATCTCACTAAAGATAGCCAAATAGATAGGCCAACTTTACAGTTCAGCTATCCGTCGATTCGGGTCTATTTGAAAATAGCTAGAATCCATTGACCCCTATAGTATTTTCTGGAGACATAAGAGTTTTTCGGCGGAAGCCGCTTATACCATATTTTGCTAAATGGATATCTGTGTTATGATACAAACGTCAGTTTTGAAAAAAAAATAGATGAGATTTTGTGCCATCGGCTCTAAACAATCTTGTTTTTTTGAACATGAAGAAATAAAGAAGCTATTGCGATTGCCGGAAATACTAGGCCTACTAAAGGCACCAAAACAGAGGGAAAGTTAAAAGTTGTCATAGAATGGGTACCTCGATTTACTATTTGTACCTGTTATTATTATTTATATTTTATATTTATAATATAAAGATATCTTATTATATATAAAGATATCTTATTATAATTTGATAATTCTAAATTGGAATTCTTATTATTACTTAATATCTATTAAGTATAAATCTAAGTATCTATCTAAGTGAGTATATAATGTAGTTTTTCATCTTTCTACATGAAAGATTTGAAAGGATATGGATGAGATATTATTTTCTTCATTTTTTGCTCTTGTCTTCGAATTTCATTTACTAAGCAAAAAGTTTATTAAAAATTAATTAGATTATATTTAGAATTAGATTCTATTTATATTCAATATTGAATATATTGAAGGGTTTGTTAGAATCCCATCCAGCAGGGATTCTTAGTCAAAATAGGATTATCGTAAGATATAGAAAAATCAAAAATTCTATATTTTATAGATTTTCATTATATATCACGAGAAAAGTAGATTTTTTTGATTTGCCTAATTTCACGAAAATAAGAATTTCATCTTTTATCTTGTTAATAGAGGCTTCTTGATCAATAATCAGGAATATAGAAAAAGGGGCGGATTTTCTGTGACTTTTGATTCTTTATATAATCAGATCTTATGTCAACAAAGAAAACCCCATTCGTCTGATTTTGACTTGGATTCTGATAAACTAATTACTTGTTTGCTCAAAATAATTGAACTTTATGTTCTAATTTTGATTCAAAGGAAAGAAAGTGTGGAGTTGAAATAACTCACTCAGAACGCTTTTTAAAGGATTACGTGGTACGATTAGATCGAATAAGCCCTTCTGGAATAAATACTCAGCCGCTTGTGAACCCTCGGGTACTGTTTTATTCAATGTTTGTTCAATTACTCTTTTACCCGCAAAGGCAATGTAGGCATTGGGTTCGGCAATAATGATATCCCCCAACATACCAAAACTAGCTGTCACCCCACCGGTAGTAGGAGATGTAAGAATTGGTACATAGAATAACTTTTTATTTGATTGATAATCATATAAAGCAGAAGATATTTTAGCCATTTGCATCAAGCTCAAACTTCCTTCTTGCATGCGTGCCCCTCCGGAAGCACACACTATAATAAGAGGTAGAACTTCTTTAGTAGCGTATTCAATCAAACGGGTAATTTTCTCCCCGACTACGGATCCCATACTACCCCCCATAAACTGAAAATCCATAACCCCAATTGCTACGGTAATACCGTTTAGTTGCCCTCTGCCTGTTTGAACAGCCTCGGTTAATCCTGTCTTTCTTTGATAAGAATCGATACGATTTTTATAAGGCTCCTCCTCCGAATGAAATTCAATGGGATCCAGAGAGACCATGTCTTCATCCATAGGCTCCCAAGTGCCCGGATCGATCAAAAGTTCGATTCTATCTGAACTGCTCATTTTCAAATGATATCCACATTGTTCACAAAGATGCATTTTTGATTTAAAAAATTTCTTATAATTTAATCCATAACAATTTTCGCATTGAACCCACAAATGCCGGTATTGTTGACCCAGATTAGTAGAACTTTCTGGTCTAGTTTGATCACTCGTTCTGGTATCCTCGTTTTGACTACTATTTCCACTTTTACCACAAATGGAACTAGAAATGTAATTGTTACTGGAATTGTCACTACCACTTAAAATGTAACTATCAATACAGATTTGGGACTGAAGATAACTGTCAATGCAACTATTAATGTGATTATTCCAAGTATACTGAGTATCATCCATGTAACGATCGTGGTCGGGATTCTTACTCTTAGATCCATTATTCAGATAACTAGAATTCCGATAAAAAGAACTTTCTAGTTCACTACAAAAAGGATGATCATTGGTAATCTCAAAAATATGATTT